TTGGAAGAAAGGTTTCTCTGTAGAGGAAAGGAATAACAAATTATTTCTATAATTTTTCCTATAGAAAATCTAGTAACAAGAAGATTTAATCGGAAATATCGACAAATTCTTGTGGAGTCCAAAACAAAAAAATGAAATAAAAAAATCAACTGTTCCAATTTCATCTCTATCGAATTTGAATATCAGAATAGCGGATATAGTCATGATTCAATAGGTCAGGTCCACTTACTTTTTCTTTTGTTGATTTCTAACCTTTCGAATCAATTTGGTTGGTATAATGGAAAATAGGAATATTCGGTGATTCAAGAAGTGACTTTTCATTATTCCTAAATTCATACTAATGAAAATTGACTAAACAAATGTTCAACTTTATAACTAAGTATAATGATAATGTATTATCCAGTTAGTTACTTTTTTTATTACAAATAAAAATACAATTCTCCCATCAAATATGAATACTAGATTGGGGTTTTACAAAGCCCCTTATCGGATTTGAACCGATGACTTACGCCTTACCATGGCGTTACTCTACCACTGAGTTAAAAGGGCCTTTTTTATTTAATTCCGGAATTATTCACTATGTGGATAAAATATCTATATGTACATATATTATAAACATAAGTATATATGCCATAAGTATATATGCATTAAGTACGTGCAGTAGCTACATAGTGTCTAGCGGCTCATTGTTGAATAATAAAAAAATGGATTTACCTAGGAAGTCTAGGAGAAAATGCAATGAATTGTTTCAAGACCGACTCGAATTGCTTTTTTCTTTTATTGAATTGATCCCACCAGAACAAAATTCACTTGATTGATACATGTACATACACCTAGCAATTCAACATAAAATTCAAGATATTTCATCGAATCATGGAGAAATAAATAATAAAAAAATAAAAAATCTACTAGATTTCTAATGTCGATTCTAATGAATAATTCGTCAATGACGAATAAAAAACAATTCTATGCAATTCTGGAAGGGGGAAAGATCCCTCGGATAGAATCATTCGATTATATTGACAATTTCAAAAAACTGATCATACTATGATCATAGTATGATGGCTGTTGGTCAAGCAGGCCCCCATCGTCTAGTGGTTTAGGACATCTCTCTTTCAAGGAGGCAGCGGGGATTCGAATTCCCCTGGGGGTAGGGTACTACGAAAGGAAGTTGATCATGGATTACCAATAAGTCGAAAATGGATTCTTCCTGGGTCGATGCCCGAGCGGTTAATGGGGACGGACTGTAAATTCGTTGGCAATATGTCTACGCTGGTTCAAATCCAGCTCGGCCCAATAATTCGCCAATCCGCCATGAGATGATATAACCCCCTTTGTACTTCAGAAATACCCGATCCGGAGATAAAAACAAATCAAATTTTCTGCTAGATCCCGTATTTCCCTGGGATTGTAGTTCAATTGGTCAGAGCACCGCCCTGTCAAGGCGGAAGCTGCGGGTTCGAGCCCCGTCAGTCCCGACGGATCCAATAAATATATCAAAAAATCTCTCCCTTTTTATGAAGGGGACCGGGGGAAGAATTCCATTCTCAAAGCAAAGGGGAAATCCTTATTTCTTTTTTCTTTCTTTTTTCATTTAGCTTTTATTGTTTGTTTGGGTTTGTAACTATGTGACGACTGGAAGTGGAAGAGCTATTTGATGAGACTTCATCAGATGATTGTACAATAAAATAAGGAACTAGATAGATTAGAGAGAAAAAAAGAACAGATAATAAAAAATGATAAATAAATAAAGGAATTTTGGATTAGGTCAGCAATCCAAGTTTGGGGCGGTATGGATAAAAGAACTTCCTATGTTATACTATTCAATTCTCGACGACGAATTGATTTGATAGTTCAGATATTGTTATTCATGATATTGATCTGATTCAAGATCATCGAGACGAGAGGTAATATTCATTCATTGAATTTACAGGCCAAAGATTTATCATCTCTATGGGATTAAATCCCGAGTTATTGCAAAGTAAAAAACCGATGAGATTATGGAAGTAAATATTCTTGCATTTATTGCTACTGCACTATTTATTCTAGTTCCTACCGCTTTTCTACTTATCATTTATGTAAAAACAGTCAGTCAAAACGATTAATTATTAACTAATTTGAATGAAACTTGACTTCTGAGTTCTTAGCCAAAATTGACGAAATAAAATGAAAAAGATTCCAATTTTATGTCTTAAATGAAATGAGTGGACTAGAATCGGCAGTATTCTAATAGATAGATAGTATGGTAGAAAGATTCATCTATTTCTTTCTACCATACTATTTATTAGTTAGATTGTTGTTATAAAGCTGCCCCCTGGAATAAAATAAAGATAGAGGCTGCATTTGATATGGATCTATATATCAATCTACAATATTATCTTGATATATGTGAATATCAATTCCATATATGGGATTGACATAGCATCCAATTCCAGTTATTTGCTATATCTATTTGTTCTGATCAATCTGAATTATTCCTATGTCTTATAGTTTGAATTACTATATTTTTGATTTCCAATATGAATCTCGGTATCTATTGAGAGAATCAAATCAATGAAGCAAAAGCGATAGATATAGGCATATTCAAAAAATCACGTAGTAATCTTTTTTTTTAACATTCCCAAGAAGTAACCCATTGATAGTAGTTCCACGGGCATCGAAAAGGAAGAGTAAACCTCACTGATTTTTAACGCCTGAACCATTGAAATAAGTCGATAAAGTCTAAATCCAATTTCAAAAATTCGAAAGCGGTAAATGCGCAATATGTGACTCACCTGACGATCTTATTCTACATAGTATCTCGTTAGACAACCACTATGTTTATATCTTTTATTTCTCATACAAAGTGCGTATACACTTAACAAAACCACTTCTTCTTTGAACAGTAAAGAGAGAAACAAATAAAATAAAAAAAGGGTCCGGCCCTCCTCAGTATCACCTAGGAAGAGGCCATTGATTGGAATAGAAAATTTAGGAAGAATTGGCTTCGAATAAATTTCCTGGGATCCTCTTCCTTTCGAACTACAAACATGGGAATCGTTGAAATAGCTCTTTGATTGAAAGAGGATGATTCCTATAATACATTACTCCAGTCGAGTCCAATGGAATTTCAAAATGAAGATATTTTTATTTTGTTCCAAACGTGTTGCAGAACCGTCTAGAAAGCAATTGATATTGATACAGTTTGCTTCCTTAACTCAATTAGTAGGACCCCTAGAGTCCACTCCTTCCCCACACTACGAGTGAAAGGGAAAAAGTAAAGACTACCATTAAAGCAGCCCAAGCAAGACTTACTATATCCATATGAATTATGTCCCCTATCTCTATAAATATAAAGGAATTGTTCCATTATTCCTCACTAATAATAGTAGAATCAATGGCGCAGAGTCAAAAAGAACGAAAACTATTAATAAACCAATCCAATAAATTCGCTCATTTTAGACGAAATTCCTATATTATTGATAATCGGGAAAGATTAAACCCAAGCAAAATCCGCAGTAACATCTCAAGGGAATGTTACTAATGGAACATGTAGGAATAATAGGTCCTATTCTTTTTTTGTTGACCCTCATTTCAATTGATTGGATGCTTGAGCACTGAGATATTTTCGTGAGTTCCTCGTATATAATAAAGTATCTTCCGCCCCCTTCCACAACTATTTCGATTTCCTATCGGGCTCTCCAATCTAATCCAAGGTCCAGTCATTATACAATGGATTAATAATATAAAATTTGGATTTGTAGTAGAAGGTAATTGCGAAGTCTTGATAGCCCCTCTAGCATTCGAATATTTACTTGAAAGCTAAGCCTAAATATGCAATGCAAGGATATTTACAATTTTTTCGAAAAACACCCAGACCAGGTGTTTAGAATCAAACAAGTATCAACAGTCTACTTTCTCTGCTTCTGCTGGCGAATCATTCGGCGGGTTATATCATATCAACAGAAGAAAAAAAGAGATTTCCAGTTTTTTGTTGATCAGGCGACACCCGGATTTGAACTGGGGAAAAAAGGATTTGCAGTCCTCTGCCTTACCACTCGGCCATGTCGCCAAAATGCTACAAATACAAAATAGATGAAAACTTTCCCGGATTACTGAACTGCTTTTTTATTGTACTTGCACCTTGAGTTCTGTTTTCCTTAATTTTTCCTAAAAGTCAAAGAAATCCTAATCCTTCTTCCCTTTTGGTTGGGTTTGATTCATCCTTTCAATTTCGATTGAGTCTAGCTCAAAATTCATAATGTTCAAAACTTTCTCTTACCTTTCTATTGAAAAATCAAATGTGGATTTTCAGTCGCAAAATACAAAATTCAACTTTATGAAAATAGGACCCATTAACTATTGACTTAGAATGCATGAATGATTCTTGGATTTGAATCTCCAAATTTTGGTTTCCTAATGACATAAGAAAATACAACTTGATATATGATATAGAACTAATCAGTATGGATTTTTTCATGATTTTTTCAATCAAAAAATCCCTCTCAATTATAATTATTAATAATAATTATAACAATAATAATTATAACAACAATTATGAATATATGTAAACCCCCCAAGATAAATTGTTAGACGGATATATATTATTTATATATGTTCCCGATATAGAATTATCAGATATCAGAAAAGTATCATACTTCAATTTTAATTTTGAATTGAATAGAAAATGGAAATTCTGTTTTCGGAGAGCACAACCTGTGTTGCCCCGAATAGAACATAGAACGACAATAAAACAATAAAAGAGAAGAAAGATAGATATTCTAGATATCTCCACACGTGTTTAAGCCATACAAACCTTCTTTTATTATACACTTCACAATCGTATTCTACTCAAAAATCCGTAAACAAAATCTCTCTCTTCTCTGCGAATCCTTTTTTGTTTTGAACAACGAAATCCATAACATAAGGGGCGGTTAAATGCTAAAAAACCAATTCTAATTCTATATATTCTTTCTGATTTTTATGTCTTTATCTCAGTGAAAAGATCAAATGTCCAATCC